AAATTTTATATTTCGATGAATTGACTCTTACCAAAGTTAGATATGGACCATGAGGAAGAACGGAACTTTTTTTTATTTTACTTGTTTTGTTTACCTCTTTACTGTTCAAAGATAAAATAGTTCTGTTATTACATTACGTGGATACACATTTTATCTGGGAAACAACATAGACATAGTAGTTGTCCAACGAGATACTGCACATACTAAAATATTGTCTTGGGCGAGTCACATATTGCGCACTTACCGCTTGTTTTAATTTTATTATTTTAGAAATTTTATTTATGTTGTGCTTGTTTTATTGAACCCATTTCATATCATGGTTCAAACGTTAAAAATCGACAAGGTTTACTAATCCTTTTAGAAATCCGAAGAAGTTCCCATGGATCATTTGTCAACTGCTCAATCAATGACTTCTTCGATGGGTATAATAAAATAAAATCAAGCAATCTTTTTGTTAGCATTCCGACGAAGAAGTCATTGATTATTTCGATCGGGATTCATATTGAAAATAATCACAAATCTAGGAATTATAATCATAAGAGTCCCTTTCGATTATTTAAAATTAATTGAAATCAACACAAATTTAATATAAATAGATAAAACAAAGAAATAGAATTGGGACACTATATACATATATACATTATCACTATATATATGTAATTGATTTCCATATATATGAAAGGAATATGACGATACTATTGTAGATTGATCTATATTAAATTAACCTGTATTACAATACAACTTTATACACTACAATAACAATACTAGCTAGTATGGTAGAAAGATTAAGATATTTCTTTCTACCATACTATCGTATCTCATAGAATACGACTGATTCTAGTCTGCCCATTTCATTTAAGACGCGAAATTTAAATTCTTTTCTTCTCTTCAATTATTGATAAAAACAAAAAAGTAAAGTTTAATTCAAATTAATCACCTTGGCTGACTGTTTTTACGTATATTATAAGTAAAAAAGCGGTAGGAACTAGAATAAACAGTGCAGTAGCAATAAATGCGAGAATATTTACTTCCATAATCTCATTGTTTAATTTTTCTTTAATTCGCAATAACTCGGGAGTTAATCCCATAGAGATAATAAATCTTTCGCCTGTAAATTCAATGGGATGAATTACATCTCGATGATATCGAATCGGATCAATATCATGAATAACAATATCTGAGCTATCAAATCGATTCATCGTCAAGAATTGAATAGTATAACATAGGAAGATCTTTTATCCATACCGAATTGATTCCTGATCCAATCAAAAATTCCTTTCTTTTTTTTATTTATTTATAATTCTTTTCCATTCTTTCTTTTCTATAACCTACCGCCCTCTTTGTACAATCATCTGATGAAGTATCATCTAACCGCCTTTCCACTTACCATTGTTTATAAACAAACCCCAACAAACAATAGAAGCTAAATGAAAAAAAGGGAAGAAGTTAAGTTCTAAACTCCTTTTTTTAATGATCTAATCTTCTTGTTTTAATGATCTAATCTTCTTGTAAAACAAAAGAAGTATGATAAAGACGAGTACAAGTTCCGGTATAAAAAAATCTAATATTCCATCAAATTCACTATTTTTATAATTTATATATAAATATAAATTTAAAAAGTTTGTTCTTTCAAGGAAAAAACCCTTATAAAATAAAAAAAAAATTGCATTCCCTCGCTAATAAAAAAGCGATCCCTGTTTGATCTTTATTTTTTTAATATCCTCTTTCCTTGGATTAGTAACGGGACGCATATATCAAAAGCTCAATGTGAAATTTGAATGAGATAGATTATTTCAAATTAGTGAAATTATAAATTGAGGTTACACAAAATCGGGCCAAAAAAGGATATACTTTTATTTTAATCTTATTTTAATTTTAAAAGAAAATTATTCTATCACAGTAACTATGTTAAATTGATTTTATATCGTACAAATTCCATTTATGTATGTACTCCCGGGAAACATACAGTACTCTACTCTATTCCACAGATCGGGAGTAATCGAAAAAGAAAAAGCCAGACCCAGTACAGTACGGTACGGTATCCCGTGGAATCCTGAATCTGATGCTAACAATAATTGTACTAATCCACATATGTCTCTCTCCCATCAATCGAATCGGTACTAGTCGAAGAAATGGAAATTACCCCATTTGTTTGGTGATAAATGTGAAACAAAAAAAAAAAAAAAAAGAAAAGGTATCGCCGTTGGGAATTAAATTCTGCTATTTGTACTTCTTTTCACAAAAAATAGAGGGATGAATTGATATATTTTTTTTATTGTATTTTGATTCGTCGGGACTGACGGGGCTCGAACCCGCAGCTTCCGCCTTGACAGGGCGGTGCTCTGACCAATTGAACTACAATCCCAAGTAAATACCATAACCATAATAAAATTAAGTATACATATTTTTATGATTTCATTCTAACCCCTTCAATTTAGATTAGAATTAGCGTGTTGTAACAGAGCCGCGAATGTGATATATTGATACCCATATGGATAGG